ATTTAATTATTAGCGGGTAGGTTACACTTTTTCCTGAAGCATAGATGAGATTAGAGATGAAAAAGACGCTAGCATTAGCAGAAGATCATCGATCATACTTTCTTGCCTTAGCCACTATTGAGGAAGAGTGACTCCGTTCCTTAGACCACTATGAGGAAGAGAGACTCATAGCACAGACGATCCTTAACTCATAGCACAGATGATCCTTACCCGTGAAGGCAGAAACAGTACCTGTTGTTAACAAAACGGAGTCTCAAAAACGAATTTATCGTATTTTCAGGCAGAGCACCAGTAAAAGAAAAGACCTAGAGGCCTATGAAAGTCACGTTTTCACTTAAGAAAGATGGCGCCTTTGCGAGGAATAAAAACCAATGCCAAGGCAACAGAGCTAGCATCAAACCTACCCGCCCAGAACCCTCCTTAATTCCTACCAAGGTTCCCATCCCCGATGACAGAAGAAGGATAAGCTAAAATGGGAGCTGGAGGGGCAGGGTGGTCGTAGATCAGGACAGGAGATGTGGAATAAAAACCTAGCTCCAAGAAGCCTGGGAGAGGAGGAGGCAGGGCCAAGCTGAGCTAAACGTAAACGTATGCATGGTTAAAAAGAAGTGTACCCAAGTTCCTGTGTTGACGTGAATTTGGGGATCATAGAGGGCGGATTTACCACGGGATCTCCAGCATGAGGTGATCAGTCTCACTCCCTCGAATATGTCCTTTTTGCCCGCTTAGCGTCGGAAAGATCCCCTCACATGGGTGCTAAGACTAGGTCGGGATTCGGCGGAGACTAAACGGATCAATCCACTTGACCTAACCTTTTGAGCCTCCAGTTCTTCTGGATTGCTAGCGTGATCGGATAAGGCAGCGGAGATTCTTCCAACTACTTCGCTCTCAGAGGCGGGCTCGTAGGGTAATTCAAAATAAAGCCGCGTGTGAATCCATCCCAACTACTAGAGTTCTTCCTTCAGCTCGACCAACTACTGGCCTGTTGTTGAGCGTTTTTCTGTCAAGGTCGCCGGTTTCGGAGGTTGTTCCGCGAGCGGTCTAAAAACTATATGAAGCGGGAAAAGCACGAGTGATCCTTATAATGGTGCCTTTTGGAATAGTTAAGGTCGGACAGTGCTTTCACACTTACGGGAGATGAGGGGGATCGCAGACTAACCACTTTAGCAACTAGCCACTTTAGCAGTTCGAAGGACCAACAGCTGTGTTTCCCAAAATCCGGGGCAGGGGGGACTGAGAAACCAAAGCGAGGACAATGGGGTGATGCGAAGGAGAGGGCTTAGGTTAAGGGGCCATCAATTTGGACAACGGATGACGCACGGGTTCAACAAGGGACAGTCTTAGATTTCGATAAAGAGATAGCGCACTTTGAACAGAACATCCCCCGGATAGGCGCATCTTCTACCATAGACCGAAAGAGACAAAGCAGAAGTGAAAGAAGATAAGAGCTAGCCAAACAAGCAAGGGTTGTCGTAGGCTCATCCCTTGCAGCTAACTAATGGCAGCCCCTTTCTTGCTCCTGTTTACCGTCCTATTACTCTTCAACTAGAGGATTGGTTAGACCGATTGGACAGCTTTCCTTGGCTATAATAGCTAATAGGCTAGCTTCCTTGCTTGCATCCCTTTGATTGCTTAGTATCTCCTCCTTGCCGCACTCTTCTGGTACAAAAGACTAGACTGAGAATTGAGTATATAAAGAAGAGTTGTGTCTTTCTTCAAAAAAGTGAGCTAGTTGATCGAGAAACTATCGCCCAAAGGTGCTTTTACGAAAGCCGGTCACCGATGGCTAAGATCCTTTCCTCACTCTAACTTTAGGAAGCTCACTTCTACCTTTTCTTGTTCGTTCGGGGAAAAATAGAAACTAAAAATGTAAATGTATAGAAGACTCTCGATAGATTGGTTGTTTTTTTCACGAGGAATAAAAACCTGCTCTTCATTGAGTTGGCTTCTCCGGAGGATCCTCGCTTTGTCTAGACAGCGGTACAAGCAGTCCCCCCGTTGGAAGACCTATTATAAATTTAATAACCTTTATCTTTATATGAACTATATCCACTACACAGACTTTCCGATACAGAAAGGGAAAGAGAAAAATCGCCTACCAAAATACTTTTTTTTCGATCTCCATTCTCTAACGAATATCTCTTTTCCAGTGGATCTTTCTTCTCCAGCGGATCTATATTCTCTGGAAGATCCCCCTTATCCATCGGAAGATCATTATGATAAAATGGGTGGAGAAAAATGAGCAACTACCATTTGCATAGACCAATCCTTGACCTCGATCGAATCCCCCAAGCTCACTCGAAAGCCCTTTTTCGCTCTATAAATGCTTTCGTCTTGGATAAATGCTGAATTGCTTAAGAACGCGTATAAGTCGTTCTAACGCGATCTGAGAGGCTTCGTACTGTCCTTGTTGGGCCAGCCGTCTATTACATAATCTAAGTCAGTCCTCCCTGAAAGAAGGGAAACCACTATTCTTTTAGGAATCCGGCTAGCCAATAGAAAGCGCTACTCGTAGAGGCCTTAAGCGAGCATTCAGTAAAAGTCAGTATTAACCTTGCCCTTTTTTACTTTTTTGGGGCTAGCTAAGCATAGAGAGGAGAGCCCGTTGAGGAATGGGCATCTGAACCGGGCCAAGCTCTTAGAATGAATGAGTACTTCGGGACTCTATGACTAACAATCTGAACTGGACCGGTAGTATCCGAATGCACTCAAATTGATTTATAATCGATTGATGCACTTTTCCTTTCCCGGGAAACTAACAAGCCGAACTTGTTAGAAGGCTGTTAAAAATAGTTATAACCTACTTCATTAAATAGAAAGAGAATGTGGTGGTACCGCCAAAATATGGTCAAAGAATCATTCGTAGGTCTCGGAGTCTCGGTTTTAGAGAATCGGAGCAGGCACCAACAAAGAATAGGTTGAATGAACCGGACACCGTACCTCACCCGAAATCCCGCTGCAAAAAAAAAAGGAAAGCACCTGCAGCGTACAAGCGGAGGAGTCTTTAGGTAGTCTTTCCCTATTTCCGAGCTTGGTTGGTTAGCTCCGTATTGTACTTGCTTTTCGTTGACTAAACCGCTGACTGGCCGGTTTGCGAGTGATGAACCGATCTCGGGGAAAAGGTCAGACTTGATAAGTGAGTTCAGAGACAGAAGTGGTCAAGGGGCTAATTGACTCGCATGCTTACCGCGAAGCGGAAGTGAGTACTTAAGCGGACTTAGCCACTGATTGAACTGATCTCGAAGCGGACCGGGTTGCGTCTACGGCGGGAAGGGTAGGATTTGGGTTTGTTGGGGCAAGGAGTAGTTTCTTTTCCGCCAGGGGAGGAACGAATCCACGAATCAAACAAGTGAACCATGTTGTTCGAAGCGATCCAAGTGAGACTGGGACTACGTACTACGCGAATCAATTATTCGTTCGGTCAAGTCCAATGCTGAGATGACTGGACTCCCCAAAGAATGACATAGGGCCTCGAAAGCCACATCAAGCAACCCTGGCCAAGCACTCGGAAAGCCCAATCGAAAAAAACAAGTGAAAATTATGCCTATATATGAAGCTATGCATAAAGTTCATACTCATCTGTTGACGGAAGAGAGCCTGGGTTGCCAACCTTTGCTTTTGTTGTGCCGGAAGGGAAAGTCCGGGTATGAAGGCTACGCAAGAGTTTTTTTTTCCGCGGATGACGAGGCTTTGAGTTCCTATTACGGCAGCTAGCTGAGACAGAGACCATTGACCTAGGAGATGACCTCTTTGCCCAACGAATTGAACACCCCCGGAGTCAGCTATGGCTGGGTCAGCCTTACTCAAGTTGTAGAACGAGGTCATCTACATAGCACTCAACCTCGTGATGAAGAAGTTCTTTGAAGATGTTGGTCATTGCTCGCTGGTAAGTTGCACCGGCATTCTTTAGACCAAAAGGCATCACCTTGTAGGAGTATATACCAATAGGAGACCTCAGGGCAACGTGTTTTATATCTTCCGTGGCCATCTTGATAACTGGACTGAATGTCTAATCATAGTCTATACCCTCTTGCTGGTTGTAGCCTTTGGCTACCACGCGAGCCTTGTAGCGATCAATAGTCCCATCAGACTTTGACTTTATCTTGTATAACCACTTGCAGCCGATAACTTTCTTATCCGAAGGACGGGGAACGATGGTCCAAGTCTGATTTTGATAGAGGGCAGCAATCTCTTCATGCATGGCAGCAACCCAGCGTGGATCCTTCTGAGCTGATCGAAATTGAGTGGGTTCCTTCACCTTGGAATCAGTAGAGACAACATTGACCGAGGGAAGGAGCCGATTAGTAGTACAGGAACGTACTCCTCTTCGTAAATCAATAGGAGCTTCCTGATCAGGAGGAACACTCGGCTGAGGAGAAGATGATGGTAAATCAGCTGAAGGAGCAGCTTTGGTTTTAGGCCGGCGAGTGTAGTACTTGAGAGCGGATTGATGACCATCAGGTGCAGTAGGAGGTGCAGCAGGATGTGGACTAGGTTTTTATTCCTCGATGGCTGTAATAGGACTGCTGGAAGAGGCACCGGCCGTGGGAATGGGCAGAATAGTGATCTCAGGTGCAGAGGAAGCAGAGTCAGTAACGGTGGGCAGCATATGTGGCACCTCCCCCTGAGATCGAGGCACTGTAGATGGTGGATCATATAGAGTTGCTTCATCAAATGTGACATGGCGAGAAATGAAAACTCGACGACGGCACAGAGAGAAGCATCGGAAGCCTTTATGATCATCACTGTACCCGAGAAAAATGCAGCAATCAGCCTTAGGCTCCAATTTGTGACGAATGGACTTCGAGATGTGGACGTAGCATAAACATCCAAAGGCCCGGAGAGATGAATAAGCTGGTGGAGCACCATGTAGGATTTCATAGGGAGACCTGTGATTTAGAAGTGGTGTAGGTTGGTTATTGATAACAATAACAGCCGTATGAAAAGCTTCTGTCCAAAGATACATGGGAACCCCGGAATGAAAAAGCATAGAAAGGCCCGTCTCAGTGATATGGCGATGCTTGCGCTCACTGACACCATTCTGCTCTGAAGTGTAAGGGCAGGATCATTTTGGTTGAATTCCATGAAGCACACAATACTCATTAAAGCTGTTAGAAGTAAACTCTCAACCACCATCACTTCTGAAAAATGTTATGGGTTTCTCAAAATGCTTGGTTATAAGTGAAAGGTTCGAAAAACATCAAAAACTTCAGATTTGGCACGAAGAAAAAAGAACCATGTATATCTACTGTAACAATAAAAACTACAACATAACGTGAACCAGATAAAGAAGAAGAAGGTGCAGGACCCCGCATGGATAAAAAAAAAAAAAAATGGTAAGCTCTTTTATTGCGTGGAGAAAATGGTAGTTTGGTGTGCTTCCCCAGTTGACAACCAGGACAAATATGACTGGGTGAAGCACTATTACAATCGACTTTCAAGGACCCTGTAGACACTAGACTCCTAATGGTTGTAAAGCTTGCATGAGCAAGGCGAAGATGCCAGGTACGCAGAGAAGCTGAGGAAGAAGAAGACACTCGAGTGTGATGAGCTTGACCAACTGGAGCAGAGAGGAAGTAGAGATTGCCTTTCCGAAAACCTTTAGCGAGTAGGCGCCCTGATCGGAGATCCTTCACAAGGACTTCACTACACTACTAGTTATGGAGCAGCTGTCTATCCGGGTGGACCATAATTCCTTTTCTATCGATGGCTCCGCAGATAAAGACCCAATTCTAGTTGTTCACTTTTAACTAATAGATAGCACCCCTACCACGGATCGTTACGGAGCCTAAAGTAGTAGGATCACCTGCAGAGACCGAGTATGAGAGACATTTCACGAGCTAGTAGTTTTATCCCTTAGCCTATAGATCCATAGACGGATCCTGTTCTGGCTAGCGCAGCCCCAAAACTGTTATTTGGTTGGTTTGTTTTCATAGATAAACGGATATCCGAAAACCCTCCTGTCAGGAATGGACGAGTTCTGCAGCGGATCAATTGAATCCAGCACCTCTAAGGTCGACCGCTAGCTCTTTTATTCATTTCCGTATCCCCTATTCGTAGCACTTGTGTCGCTCGTATGTCGTCTGTATCGATCAAATTCACTGGTGGCAGGAAAAGGATCAAAGATTCGAAGAAGAGGGCGGATCCATGCTTTCAGCGGAAGAAGAAAGTGGATAAATTGAGTCCTCCCTTGCTTCTGATCTCTCTGCTCTGCTCTTGATGTCGATAGAGGAGTTTCTTTTAGATAGTAAGGCGCTCCTGCTGGCCTTTTGAGTTGAGGTCTTTATAGACTTATAAGTGCTCTAGTTGTTAGTGTGTATATGTAGTTTTCTTTAGTATCGATAATCGTCTGATTTCTACTACTAAAATCATATGTATTTTCGCTCTAAGAGTTGTGTTTTCTTGCCGTGCGCCCCATTTGAAAGTCCTGGTTTCGTTTTCCAGGTCTGGAGTTGTCTCCGAGTCTGCAGCTGCTAGCTCAGAAGGATCAGCCGTGTAATAAGAGGTAGGATTTGTCTACGAGGTTATCGTACTGCCCTCCAAAGTCAGTATCCTGCGGGCCTCTTCCTGATTGGCCCCATTCGTGTATGTCAAAAAGCGGGATACCTTCTAGCCCGTGCTAGCTCTTAAAGGGAGGATGCTTCCCCGTCCCGATTCGCCATTGGCCCAGGCGCCCAAGGCATTATCAATTCTCGCTTCACTAAGTTGGGGTGCCTCTACTCCATTCTTTCGGAATGGTATGTGGGCCTTCCTCAAGCAATCCCCTATGACTCAACCTTTGTTCTTGTGCAAAAGCGTCCTCCCCTTCCTGTTTTTCGAGCTCACTAAGGCAAGCGGCTTCCTCAAGCGCCCCATTTGTGTCTGTCTGCGATCGTGCCTAGCCGGGCAGTTCATCAGGAGCTGCTATCTGGGACCAAGCACTAAGCACTCTTGATTTTCTGGTAATATATATAAAGTAGGTGTCGGGTTTGTTAGGCTATACCTAGGATCCGCCTTCCTTGTACTGTTGTAAGTTGGGAAAAGGTGCCCAAAGCCAAAGGGCTATCTCCGGATTAGCTTCTAGAGACTCGGCCTCTGTTCTCGTGAGCTAGGTTTCATTTAATAGATAAGGCTAGGTGTTAATAGATCAGTTCGGTCTCTGAGACCGCCGAGTAGTCGTAGGTAAGTAGCAGCTATCTCCGACCGAGCAGGTGTAATAAAAGAAAGTCGTGGTTTGGTTTTTCGTATATAAATGGATCTGCCTTCTTTGTACTTAGAGGTGCGAGAAGGTGCTGACAAAGAACCCCAGGTTCTAAGATAAGATCTATTCCTAAAAGGGTAGTCTACGAGTTTCTGGTCCTGACCAATGGTGGCCGTGCTTTCCAACTAAATCCCCTGGGAATCTGTCCCCGAGCGTGCTGGCTTTCCTACTATATGTAGAGATCTCTCAGTGGCTTGGTTCTCGTGGAGCTAAGCTAAAAGTCGGGTGTTGGGTCTCTAAAATCAAAGGCGGGCTTAACGGGGCAGGACACCTTACCTTATCGGACGGGGTTGGCTTGAAGGCTTGGGAACTTTATTTGATTGGCGGGGTTACCGCACTTCTCCTTCCAAGAAAGAAAAGGGAAATAGTTCATGCGGAGTGGGACCAATAAACCAGACAACTTGGAAAGCCTTCTTATTATTATTAGTAGACTGAACCGACTGACTCAAGCCAAGGAGCGGCTCGAAAAGCAAGAAGGAAAAGTCCTCACTTTAAGAGGGAATTTGGGAGCTCAGCTGGGACCATTACTTTGGAATGGAGCGAAGGGAAGCAAACTCACTTAGGCAGCTCGAAGCACAGGGAAGGTATACCGATTAGTCCCACCCTGGAAAGACAGAAAGGGAGAACCGGGGAGGTGTCTGTCCTCTATTTAAGATATTTACGAAGGAATGCCCGACTCTCAGTCAAAGGGGAGCGGCACATTATGCGAAAACTCTTATGGCGCTGAATGAACCGATACGAGATCTATGCCAATTTCATAGAGCTAGTCTTGTACTAATAATACAAATAAGGCATATATTCGGTGCCCCAAATCACTTCTCCTAAAAGGGGACCCATTTATGCCTTATTGACGCGAACTGGTCTCTATCGTATCGATCCAGAGGGAAGAATCTTGGTCCAAACCCCAAGGAAAGCACGGGAGAGTAGAACGCTTTTGCACGGGGAATTCACTAGAAAAAGGCATCTGAGAAATCGTCTGATTCGGGGTCCTAGGGATAGACGGTTTTCCACCGAGAATGAATGAATATAATCATATGAAAGAATCGTCGGATACGATAGCTAGCTACTAGAGCGACTAGATAGGAAGTAAACTGCCCATACCGGGCGACCGGGAATGGCGTAGGAGTTAGCGGGCTTACAAGGCAGATCGGGAGAACCGGGATTACCTCGTGTCGTTGAATGGCGTGGGGACTTTGACTTCCGAGCCCAGCAGGGGAAATCTGGAATCAGTGAATAGTTAGCCCGGTAAACCAGACAAGCTGGAGGGACTTCCGGGGAAGGTCACATACAGGATTGGGAAAGGCCTGACTTCTTCTAGTTACTGGCTCAACAGAGGAAATTGTTATTGGCTCGACGAAAGGGACTGAAAGTGCTTGACTCGAAGAGGAAAGGGATAATTATGCTTATACTTTCTTTTTCTTTGGCTCGCCCTAATCCAATAATGGGAAATGGATCTGCTGCTCTTGCTACTACGTGTGGGCAATAGAAGTGAGCTGGCTAGACTATTACGAAATTGCGTATAGCGTATCGAACGAGAGTCTCGTCTCCCAAGCTTTGAGTTAGTAGCTATAGGCTGTTCCTAGTAGCTAGGTATCTAGGTAGTTCCCAGTAGCTAGTAGTAGCTAGTAGCTCTCTTCTTGGATGGCTGTCTTAATGCAACCGATATCATCAGCTGCACTTATCCGCTGCGCGCTTATCCGCTGTTAGGTTGTAGCTCTCTTCTTTCCTTTGGTAGTGGATCTTGCTGTTAGACGAAGAGCGGAGTGGAGCAAGGAAATGAGATTAGTTACCCTGCGCTATTCCTAAATAAGGCTACGGAACGTAGTGAGCGCTTCCCAGTTGTGGAGCGGGAAGGTAGCTCTTTCCCTGCTAGTGAACTAGTTCTTAAGTCCCTTCTAATCTTCTTTTCTGCGCGAGTTGCTAAAGGTTATAACACGATAGGACAGGTTAGAATGTATTAGATGGGCTGCTGCTAGGCCAAGAGCGTAGGAGCGGAGCGAATTAGCTTTCTCTTTCCTTTAGTGTTTAAACCTCTTGTTTAGTGCAGTTGTATGTGTGAAGGCTAGGTTCTTGAATGGTTTACCTGAGGTTTTTATTACTGTAGCTAGGGGGATGTAGGAGCGGAGCGAATCTCCCGCTTTAAGGAATTCTTAAACCTATAGACGTTATTAACTAACTCTAAAAGAAGAATACCTGAAGGAGAGTGCAGCTCTGATCTACGACCACCCTCCTAGCTAGAGGGAGGAGTCTAAGGTCGTTTCCTGTAGTTCTCTCTTTCCTGGCTTTATAGTAGCTAAAGTTTCCTTACTCTTCTGTTAGTGGGATAAGGCCTCCCAGCTTCTTGTTTTCAGTTGGCGAACTTGCCTTTATAGGCTATCCAATTGAAGTCTTAAAACCTCCTGTAGTAAGGGATTGTAATAGGGAACTAGCATGAGTAGGGTTAGCTCCTCTTTGATAAGTCCTTGAGTCCAATGAAAGCTTAAAACGAGAGTTATAAGGCTTAGACTCCTGGATCTAATCTCTGCTTGTTGTTGAAGGACTTCTTCCCTGATTGATTCCTCAACCTAGGATAGATCACCAGCGTCAACCTATTATGCATTGCAGCTTATCCGCTGCAGCTCTTAGGTCTTGGTAGCTAGTGGGAATGTAGGATAGCTCAAGTAAGTAATAGACTGACACCAGTGCCTCTGATAAGAGAAAATAGGTCCACATGATCAACCGAAAAGGCTTTCTATGGCCATTCTCTGCCTGAGCAAATGATGCTTTCAGGAAGGACGAATGCAAGGTTTTTTTTTTCCCTACCTATCCTATCCCCTATCAAGGAAGGACATGAACAAGATGGGATAAGCGCATCGGAGAAGGAATAGGTTGCAGCTTTTGTTGGTCCTACCTAGTAGCTAGATGCTTTAGTAGCTAGCTGGTTTGGGAAGGAAGGACAGGTAAGAATGGTATTATATCCCTCATTTCTTGTTTTTCCTCTTGCTAGGTGATGAGAGTTTGACCTCTAGGAAGAAGACTTTCTCCCTTAATGTGCTGGTAGTGGCATAAGGTGAGTGCTCTGATCTACGACCGCCCTCCTGTCTATAGGTTTAGAGGAAGCTAGGGGATATTCTAACCAATAGGATCTGGCTGCTAGTAGATAGTATAATAATGGATTTCCTGCTCTTAGGATGTAGCTTCATTTCCTTACCTGCACTGGTAGCTTCATAAGTCCCCCCCGCTTTCTTCTTTGTGATTGCTAGTATCCGATTGAGGGGTGATCCCCAAAGGGCTATTGCTGACTATAGGCACTGAAGCCATTTTCTATCTCCTCTGGAAAGCCCTCACTCAGGCACAGGAAGAGGTATAAAGCCCTCACTGTGAAGGCTTTCCCCTCCTACTCAAGCTTTCCACCGAAGATGAGTAGACTGAGTTCAATTGGCAAAGCTAGAGTGATCTTTTATAAGCGTAGGAAGAGCTACGCACCGTCTAGAGGAAGAGCTCCTAGGACTCGAGCAAGAGAAGATCAAGCAGAGGGAGCAGCTTCAGTAGTTCCATCTCTCTAGCCCGGTGGAGTTCGAGGATGGAGAGGTGATTACAGTTGGGGTGGAGTATACATGGAAGCCTCAGAAGTGCCACCACTCTATGGTGTTTAGTCATCTCGCAAAAGCATGTCCAAAAGGTTATGTGAAAGCTAAAATGGGCTGGGTTCCGCGCTCTAGCCTGAACAAGGATGATGGGTCAGGTTCTGGAATCCAGAATGAGATAGTCGAAGCCAATTCGAGTGATGGTTGGACCCAAGTTAGCAACAGAAATGCAAGGAAAGATGGGTCATTAAAGGGTATCAACTGTCAGCTATCTCCTGTATAGGTCTTTTCGGTCTATGGCAAACTTTCCAATTGCTCTAAGCGCTTCAATCGGTCAAGGGTCTGAGGTCTGAGGGAAACTCTAACACGCTATCGCTATCGCTAAGTTAGCATTCTGGTCTTAATAAAATCAGTCCTACCCGGTCGTATCTGTCCCCTCTCTCTCTTGCTTTTGCATTGAAAATGACGGGGTTTATGCGAAAAAGACTTCTATTCTCTTCCCGTACTTCCTTGAGGAGTTGCTTGCTTCTAGTACTGCTGAGTAAGTCACTCTCTTCAAGCTGGTGCCTAGTAGCTCATCCCTTGTTAGAAGCTCATCTGCTAAAGCCAATCGCTCCTATCTGGACTCAGTCTATACGAGCATCTCTCTTTAGCAATCAAGAGCTAGTTCAAGCGGGGCTACGATAGGAAAAGAAAGATGGAAAAAAAGCTTTCTTTTCAGCCTTAGGAGCGAATCTCTGCTTGTTGAAAGACTTCTTCCCTTTCAGAGTCATATAGATAGCTGAACAATCTTGATTACCTATCTCTTCTCTGGTAAGGATTCAATCAAGTCAATCCGTACGCTAGTCCTTCTTCCCGTCTTTTCAATAATAGTGCATTCCTGCCTTTATTTATCTGTGGAAATCACTATACTTGCCTTCCCGCTTAGATGTCTTCCTCTTTCGATCCTACACTCCCTTCTGGCCCGTTGATGGAGCTCGACCTCCGTTGTTGGATGTGTTTGGCTGAAAAGTTCTCGACAGGTCAGTCGCCAGAAAGCTTGGAAATGAGAGGCCTTTCCCGTGAGGACTAGCGCCCTTATAGAAGTAGTTATAGATGCAGACGATAATGCAGATGATATATCGTATTCAAAAGATCGTCTTCTACCTTATATTACCAGATATGATAAGATGTCCTACGGCTAACTTCTTTTTGGTCTCTTTCCCGAAGTCGTGGGTGTTCAAGGATCGAACTGGATCTTGTACTTCAAGTTGGTCCCGGGGGTCCCCACCCCACGCTTTCTAAGAGTGAAGTCTATATGGCAGTACCCCCACGGTTAGCTTCCTACCTTCAGGATTAGCTTATTGGGACTCGCTCCTACGAAAAACTTCTTCTTCATCTATTTTCCCAAGTCGGGTCTTGGTTCTCTAAAATAAAAGTCGGCGTCTGGTTTCAAGGATAAACATAGATTAGACCGCCCCTCTTTTTACTGATAGGTGAGATAAGTTGCCCCCACTCCACGGGTTCTAGGAGTCAAGTCTATGGGTAGGAAAGAACAGAATGGATTAGATTAGATCTGGTCGCTAGGGGCATGGTTCTTCCTGTAAGCGAATATGGCTGCTATCGAAGAGGGGAGGATATTAAGATAAGCAAGGAAGACGGGTGCAAGCTAGGAGAAGAAGGTTTTCAATCCTTGCAAGCCCTATTTGGGTTCCTTTGCTTCCTCTAGATGTTTTCTTTCTCTAAGGCCAGTTACAGCTGTCTGATATGGGTAGGTACTCCTGCCTGTTATAAGTTTGAAAGGCTGCTCTCTTTTCCGCCTTAGGCTCTAATCTCTTCTTTTTGCGGGACTTCTTCTGTGATTCCTCAAGCCAGGATAGATCAACATCTGGAAGCGAGAATCCTATGCTTATCTCATCTTGAAGTGCCTCTTAAAGCAGGACGCTTCTCTGACATCCTATCTTAATATTCCTATCGTCTTTTTATTGTTATGGTTCTACCCGTAAATCTTGAATTAGAATCCCTTAGCTGGAGCTAGGCGAAGACGATAAGACGATAAATCGTCTGCATGCTCGTCTGCACCGTCTTCTCTATCTGGCTAAACTGCCTATCCTCTCCTATTGGAATCACATCAATAGAAGAAGCAACTAAGCTTAAGAGCTTTCAGAAAATGAAGGGAGTCTTTTAGCTGTCCTAGTTGATGCAATAAGAGAAAAGAACCGTAGGAGAGAGTCTCAGGGTTGCAGTTGGATATCTTGCTTTCCGGATCTTTCTTCTTACTGGTAACGGGGGGAACCAATCCGCCCATTGATGACTTTCACTATTATAGTATACTAAAGACTAAGCCCCTGCGCTTAGGTCGCGGTCTTCCTCTACGCCTGCCCTTGAGGATGTATGAGGGTTACGAACTCTTGCTATGGAGACGAAAGAAGAAAGCAGTGAATCCTAGGACCCACAGCTGACAGAAGCCCTACCGCATTCTGTCATTTTTTCTAATATAAGATGGAGGGTCAATCTTGTCCTACCTGTAAGTAAAGGGCGGTATGAATCCACTCTACAACTATTGGATTCCAAAATATGAATTCGTCTTATCGTAGATAGCGGAAATTGCGTTGATTCGGAATGTGTTCCGTTTCGGGGGGACCCTCCCTTTCATTCCTTCGATCCGTAATGCTGAAATCCCGGGAGGGAAGAAATCCTTTACATATCATTTCGTTCTTTGGTAGGTTTCATTATCCATAAGTAAACCCTTTATTCAGGTCTTTGCTTTCAGTCTCTTATTTACGAATATTGTTTGTTATCGTATAATAAGGAAAGAAAGCTGCGGTGATCGCTCAGTAGTTTAATCTAGTGAGGGAAAACCTACTTATCATCAATAGAAGAAGAAACAGGGGAGTTGTAACATAAGAACAGATTTGCTATGAGTGCACTGAAGAATTTCTTAGATTGGGACATGAAAGTGAGGAGACTCAAAAGGATAGAAGAACAAAGGCTAGAAAAGACAAGGCCCATAAGGCTTTGGAGGCCCTTCAATGTTCTCTATACCATTTTTGAGCTTGAGATGCGGGAAAGGAGAAAAAGGAGAGCTCCTACCGGATCCGCAAGAAAGAATGACTGGGCTAGCGGATGTCACGAAAAGGTAAATTCCAAGATAAAAAGAGGTAAGCCCCATAATCGTAATAAAGTGGGCCTTCAAAAGAAAGATCACCTTAGGATTGTCTATGTGCTTCAGTCTTGCATTTCTTGCCTGGTGGGCATACATGTCCGAGCAACTACTCACACAACCATTAGCTTACTTAAAGCCAGAGTACGTACATTTGGTCAATGACACCCTTGTTGACCAGATATGTGAATAGCACAACTCAGGGTTCATATGTATGTGTGATGAGCAGCATATTCACACCGAAGTAGCAAGCGCTTTTTCAAAAGATGAGCTTTACGACCCCCTAGGCATAAAGGAAGGGGAGCATAAAGCGAAGGCCCTAGCTGTGATGGTAGGAGCTTTACTGAGAACTTTGCTCCTAAATGACTCAGTCGTAAGTGCTGTGCTTTCTTAGATTCCCGAAGTAAAAGACCGAAAACCGGTCATTTGTATGACGAAGTCAAAGAACGAAGTATTGACTTGATCCCATCGGGCACGTAGGCGGCCGGGAAAGGACAGCTTCAGTCATATCTAGTCTCGAAACCTAGGAATGAAATGAGAGCTAGCCTCAGCTCAGCGACTAGCAGCCATATTCAGTTAGCTACTTAACTCAGGATTGAAAACCGAGCTTGTCCTAACCCCAAAGGCAAGGAGAAAGTATAAGGAGGGACACCCCTAGCAAGATAGAGCTATGAAACCCCGTATTTTTCGCTTAAAAAAAGCTCTTTAAGCAATCCACAAAGAAGAAATCCAGACTTGGGAGCTCAGCTTAGCTCAACACTCACCAAATCTTCTCTTTCTCGGGTCCTAGGAGCTCGTCCTACAGACGGGGCAGAGCTCGTACTAATAGATAATAGGAGGGGGAGACTTGACCTCAGGCCTTGCGGAACTAGCCTTATTACACTACCAGTACAGAAAGGAAGATCTTTGTGAGGCCTTACCCTAATTCCTCTCTCTAACCTTAGCTCTTCGACTAGCTACAGGAACAGCAAGAACTGAGAGATATAATTCATTCTTATCTGGCCTTACCTTCTATAAACTTCCAGTAAGAACAAGGTTTTTATTACTACTCTTTGCCTATTTGCCCTTACGCTCCTCACTCTAGATAGGAGGGTGGTCGTAGATCAGAGCACTCACCTTACTCAACTACCAGTTAGTTAAGGAAAGTCATGGCAGTCCTAAAAGAAGGAAAGACATTGAGAGATATAAGGGCTTCCATCTTCTTACATATTGCTCTATCCCTATAGGAGAAGAAGATCAGACGAGCAGACGAAGACGAAGATTAAGACGCAGCAATAACTTATAGTCTTCGTCTTTGCGTCTTTATTATTTATTATTCGTCGTTAAGTAAACGGAGTAGGTCGATCCAGTTTAATCTCCGGAGGAACTTTCTGCTTTACTGGCCTCCTGCCTTTAGTTTGTAGCTTCCCTTCCTTACTTTGCTTGTAGTGTAATAAGGACTCCTAGCTTCTTGTTTGTGATTGCCTTTAGGAAGTGCTCGAGTGAGTCCTTCCATCTATAGAGATAGCAAGGTAAAGGACTGGGTTAGTAAGGTGCGATGTCTTCCTTTCGATAAGCCTTGCCGAGAGATAGGGGATTAGACTTCTTCTTTGTTGCTTTTGTTCTTTGTAGCTAGATGTGACTACGGTAGGTTCTGAAATGAGATACCTGAGGGAAGTAGCTCCTTCCTGTGGTTTTAGAACTAGATAGAATGCATAATAAGAAAGAAGATCTAGCCATCTGTAGCTAAGCGAACGGGGGCTTTGTGGGATCTCCCCCAAGGAAGGAGAATCTATCTATCTTAGGTGTAGGACTAACCATGACTTCCTTACTGTGCTGGAAGCTCTCTAAGGTGGCTATCTATCTTAAATGGATGGGTTTGATAGGTCTTAACTCTTCCCTGAGGGGCTCTCTTAATCCTTTCAACGAGAGTTTGGATATCCTCATTAGGGTGGCTATTCTATGTCCTTTAAGATGAGGATAGTTCTTCCCTTCTCCCATTCCTTCTTAAGGTCAGGTTTTTATTCCTTAGAGGGCTTAGCTGCTCTTTGAATGAATGGAATCCCTTTCATACTAGTTCTTCTATTGTACCTAGTTAGCGGACGATGCGGACGATAGCATTAACGTCCTATCGTCCGGTAGTTCCCTGTAGTAGGTTTATATCAAGCAAGGAAAGAATAGAATGTATGAGGTAGCTGTTGTTTGTTATTGGCAGTGGGATGGGGCAACTGTTAGGACTGCCCATTAACTTTTCCTTAACTTACTTGCAGTTCTTGAAGGAAGGATGCTCCTCCTAAACCATCTAGTCTTAGCAGCTAGTAGTCCTATCCGAGCCGAGTTGCTAGATGGTAGCTCTTCTTGCCTAGTAGCTTGTTTTGAGTTCCTATTTCTCCTATCCTATCTAGCGGACGATGTAAGCAGTCGATCAATTGAGACTACTTATAGTCCGCTAACTAGGGGAAAGAGAAGAACTACTATGAAAGGGATCTTCTTCATTCATATAATACAATAGGACGATACAACTACTACTATAGTTATGTCAGAGAAGAGTCCGGTATAACCTTCAAAAGAGAAACTACAGGACGAGGGAAAGAGACAGACCTGATGATAATACACAAAAGAGGAGAGTCCTATAGATAGGGGAAAGAGAAGCACTAGGATGAGAAGATATAACTAGATTCCCCTTACATAATCCTCCTGTTAAAACTAAAAGAAGATAAGAAGGGACTTGAAGCTTACAGTCCTTACTCAACTACAAGTACATAAAGAGCAGCTGCCACCTATTATACTATGCACTGACGCTGTAGATGTTAGATTGCAGTTCACATTACGAGATAGAGAGCAAAATGAATGAATCTAGTGTACTTAGTAAAGGCAATCACAAACAAGAAAGCGGTTAGTCCTTATGCAACTAAGAGCACAGGAAGGAAATAAAGCTACATCTACAAAGAAAGAAAGAGATTAGCTCCTACATTCGACTAGCTACCAGTGCTAGATATAAAACATTCTTATCTGTCCTTGCTTCCTCTACCCTTCCTACTAGGATAGGAATGCCAAAAACAAAGAACCTAGCTACTAGAAGAAGTCAAGAGAAATCCTAAACCTAAGAGCTCCAAGACCGCGTAGGATTATCCGATGCATAGCTTCCTACTAGCAACTCAGATAGGAATGCCAACAAGAGAGCTACTAGCTAATAGGGGAGGATAGGTCAAGGCCTTACTATATTCCTTCCTAAAGGCAGGAATGTAGGGCAGGGGAAGAACTACTTTATTTATTTAGTTCACGAGTTATGACCGTCTGTGGGGGAAGCTGCCTGCCTTATAAAGCTACAAGGGCAGGTAAGGAATTAGGCTTACGGTTAGGCAGGAAAAGCACATTACTTCGATAACTGCTTACCTCTTTACGAATTCGCTGCGCTCCGCTCGGGCTTCTCTAGCTATAACCGAAGCCCTTCCCGCGCTTCGCTCTGTCGGTCCTTCATTGCCTTCTCTTCCTCCAAATGGCACTCCCCCTACGATATTTAGGGGCTACGGGGGAGCTCCTTGGGAGGAGTTCACTGCCTTCTGTCCCTCCTTTAGGCCCTGCGCTTACTCGAGCTCCTCTAGCTATAGACGGAGCTCTCCCTCGCTTGCTCATGAGAAAGAGGCCCTAGGAGCATTTCTCAATAAATAAAGAAAGAATTCCATTTCCCCGCCTACAGATAGAATACCAGGCTTAGCTAGCCTATCGGGCTATAACCCTATAGGAGAAGACGGTTTTGCACGTGGAATTTATTAAAAGAATCATCTGAAAGAATCGTCTGATACTCCATCTAGCAGAAGGAATAGCGGACTTCTTCTAAGCAGCCTCCCTTATGGAGCTAGCAGGCACCTTAAGCTATCCTGCTTATTGACTTCAACAAAGGGGATCCCTTGCGAAGACTGACTCCCAGACAGGATAGGGAGAACCTGTCAAAGTCTTTATTATTTGTTTGTGCGTTCATCTCTCCATCTAAGAAATGGGCTCTTCCACGAAAGATGCTTGAAGGAGAATCTTCGTTAGAGGGACATTCTTCCTAGACAAGTTTGAAGCCCGGATATAAAATGATTTTATCACTATTCAAGATTTGACGTGAAGGCCTCTAAAAGAGGTTTGATCAGTACAGAAAAGGGCCAAAGAATAGATATTTACTTGACAGCAGGATACCCTCGCTAACTGGTATTTGAAGAAGGTCTTTCGCTCTCCGTTTCGCAGAGTGTGAGATGAAATCAAGAAGTTAGCTTCGAAGGAAGAATCAAGAGATAACATCCGCAACGTCCGATACTGATACAAAGACCTACAGACCGAGCTGACAGAGCTGCTGGGTTCTTCCTCTTGTGCCTTTTGCGCGTGGAATGAATTATTCAAAGGGGTTGGCCTAATCGTAGTCAGAACAACGAGATCAAAGAATGAATAATGCGGGGTTGGCAGGATTAAAAACCTTTTTTCTTAGTGCGAAACGCATTCTCTAACGAAAAACGAAAGAGGTTGGTAGGGAAAGCTTCCCGTCGAGTGGGATCAGAACGATCTTGTGTCTCCGTAGCAAATGGTCCATTTATTGATGGATCAAAAGGATCAAACTTGAGGAAAGAGCGTGTTTTTGTCTTCAATAGCTTTAGCTTTTCCGGTCAGAAAGTTCAATCTGAACGATCAAGAGTTGAGAAAAGTCCTTCTTTTGATTCGAAAAAGAGCGATTGAAGCAAGACAAAAAGAAGGAATGACCAACTTGCTTGTGGGATCCGCTTTACTCGGATCAGGGTTCACACTTGACGAAACGGAAAGATAAAGACCAATCATTAAAGATTCAAAAGCGGATTTCACCATCCATTGAGTGGGAAATGGTCTCTAAGAAACTCTCATTTCAAGGCAGGCAAGCAAGGAAAGAAGGATCGGGAGAACAGAACCTGGCTTAACTCGTTGATTGAATAGCCGTTGAATGGCGTTGGAGTGAAGTTAGCGGGGTCATCTCGTAGGAGGGCACCTGCAATTCATAAAATGGAATCGCATTAATAATCGTCAGATTCGAGGTCCTAGGCATAGACGGTTTTGTTTTGCACCTAGAATTGATGAAAAGAACCATTTGCATAATAGGTCTGGTGAAGAGTTCTCCGAGCCAGGATCAAACTCAGATTTTGAGGATGCAAAAAGAAGGTTTCTATTCGATGAAGTCAGATTTGAACGAGAAGATTTGAGAAAGTCGATGTTTTTCGCTTCAAACGGGCGGGTGGTTGAATCGTGCTGCTCCTACTGGTAGAAGGTTACTTTGAGGAAAATCTCTATTGTCGGTAGCGAGCGGGAAGTAGTCACTTTCTGTTCCGGGTGAGTCAGGTGGTCGAGTCAGTTAAGCATATGTGACTGTTTCCGTTCAGTAAGGAAAGTAGTTCGGGTGAGCAGTTCCTTTCCCTAGGGGATCAGATCATGAATCAAATGTTTCCTTTCGGTAGGCCAGCTACGGATAGGCGAGTTGCTTTGGTAAAGACAGAAGGAACGAGTCAGAAAAATTCTTGGAAACTCCTTTCCGGGAAAGCAGGTGGACTTTGAAGAAAATCTTTCCCGTGCTCGGAAGGGAAGGAGGTCGAAGTCAAATCTCTCTCTGTTTCGGTATCGGCTCTAGCGGTTTAGGTTTTTTGCCTACGTAAAGGTCTCTCCTTTCCGTTCCTGCTGGTCAAGCAGATCAGGAATGCAATTTAGTGCAGGCGGTCGATAATGAATCAAATCTTCACGGTAAGCAAGGTCTCTTTTTGTACCGATCAAGCAAGGGAGGAAAACAGAGCTAGAGTTCTCTTCTCATTAAATGAAGAGATAATGGCGGGAAAGCGAAGCGTCACCAAAGAGAGAATGATTGTTTCTGTTAGTCGGTTTAGAGACTCTGTTCAAGCGAGTCAGGCGATACGGATGGGAATAAGGTATTTGTTCCAAGGTACAGAGAGCAGATCTGCTTTTGGCTTTTGGGATTGGCCTATCTTGTTCTTCGGGAGACCGATCTCGATCACAGAAGAAAGACTGAAACAACTCCTTCTTTCCGGAGAGTTGCGTATTGATTGAGTCTGCGGGCAGTCGGCTTTTGGAAAGACAGAACGAACAGGCCAGCTGTAGAGATTAGGTTCAGTACAGCAGGCGGATTAATTCATTCAATCTTTGTTGTTCCTTCCTGGCAGAGAAAAAGATAAAAGTCCAGCTTCAGGGCGGATTGATCAATTCACTTGAAAGGCTTAAGTCTTCTTTAAGTCTTCAAGCTACAAGCGAAGCGTCACAACTGAAACTCGTTAGGCTCTTTATTTATATGCAGCGTGAAGATTGTTTGCTTTAGGGAAAAGCGAAGCGTACAGTTCAGGTGGTCGTAGAATATTCCTTGTTCTGCGATGCGCTTAGGTTTTTTTTGCTACACTCTCTCTTTTAGTTAGGTCTTTTTTTTTTTTCGTTGCTAAAGCTTAGAGACGGGATGCTGACTCGTAGAAAAAGAAGAGACGTAGGGCATGGAATCAAATCTTTCCTTCTTTTGTTTAGGCAAAGAGTTCCCTTCCCTGCTTTTCAGGTGCTGTGATAGTCCAACTCTGCTTTCTTCTTCTAGCTTCCGTAGCAGGAGCAGTTCGTAGGTTAGCTCGTTAGTAAAGCAAGGAAATCCTACTGGCGGTAGCAGTTGTACCTTTGACCTATATCTAGCCGCTTCTTTGATCATCGCATGATGAATAGTGTTGATTGGTCACCCAAGGACACGCTCAAGCGGTAGATCAGAGAAAGAGAAAGGAAACCTAAGTTTTATCTTTTATCGGAAACCGGAACCGAAGAGAGCGATGCGAACAGTTCAGGGAGTCGAAGATAAATCCCTCTTTCCGTTACAGGCGAAGTTGACTTCTAGTTTCAGTCCGAGTAGCAGGCTCAAGCGCCTTCTCAACAAGCAAAGAGAAGGTTCTTTCTCGGGTGATAGGCGCAGTTCCAGAAAAAAACGCAGGTGCTGTGATAGTTAAGTTAAGCCTACAGAAGGAACAAATAACGTGTCGGCTTCAGGGGCGGCTTCTGCTTTCGGGTAGGCTAGTCAGTTAAGCAGGTCAGTTTAGCAAAAAAAATACCCTATTTAATTAAAGAGAACTCTTGCTCTGTTGCTGACCTTTTAAGACCTAAGATGACTGAGAACAAGGCAGGGGAACTACCCGATCAAAGAGTCTTCCTTCTGCGCCTGGGCCTTCCCTTAAGATGAGAACAAGACGGGTGAGCTTCACCTGAAATCATTTCCTGCGCCCGGTTCACTCCCTAGGATTGAGGTTGATTGGCTTGTTCAAGGCAAGGTACCAAATGAGAAGCAGCACTTCCACTGCAAGGACTCTTCACACAAGACAAGACGGTCGGGCTGACCCAAGGGATCAATCAACTGGGACTTCTCCCTCTCGCTCTCTTCTCATTGGATTCTTCTCATTCCACTTTGAAATAGGAACAACAACAACAAGAAGATGGCGCACGTGGGTGCTAGTATAAATGCTGCACCTCTAGTGGTTTCCTCCGACGAAGCTGCCTTTGTTTTTGATGCCGAAGCTGTCGATGTTGTTTCTTTGGTGACCTTTCCCCGTTCCACAGTGGGCTAGCCTCAATAGATATTCTCTTGCCACTTTCTGTAGTGAGAAAAGCTCTTTGATAGGCTTTCACGCCAATTCCAGTCCTCGTAATCAACGACTTCGATAAAAGGGCCGAAACCTGGCCTAGGAGCAAAAAACCTAAACACAGAAGAAGCGCCTTCAAGCTTAGCCCGCTCACTCCTACCCGTTCAGTCCTAGCTGTCTGTCCTTGCTTGGCTTGCCTGCCTGGGAATTCCAGTTTATTAGAGTTCCCACTGGCTGGACGGTGAAATCTTTAGTTGGTTTCCGACAGCAACCCTTCTTTATCTATAGTCCCGTTCTTCGGTTGATTTACTTGATTGGCTAGTCTCACACAAGTCGATCAATAAATCTGTTGAAGATGTCACCATCAGTCGATCCGATCAACTAGTAATCGTAATAGAAGCAAATGAACTGAGATCGCTCCATCTAGCAGACTCAAGCGGAAACATTAGGGCAAAAAGCCAATTGATTCGGTTTTCTCGAAATCAACGAGTGGAAGTGAAATCATCAATTCATGGAGTGATCCACGCGACTCAGAGAAGAATCCTATTTCTTACTCACCCGTTCTGATTGAACTCACCTAACGGGAGACTAAACTCGACTTCATCTTCTGCGTCACTTCACTCGAAGTCCTTGACTCTCATTCCTTTTGAGGAATCTGCCCAAGGAAAGGCAATCCCAATGAAGAGAATTCCGTGTGACTCCCAATCCTGTGTTGTTCACGTTCTCGCTCCTTCTCATTCCAATTAATGCCAGTCAAACCATGCGCAAGGAAGGTTGAACTCTTTTTCTTTCCCGCTAGCGGATGAGAATAAGGATTCCACTGAACTGCTATTCAAATGTAACCTGAGACTGCCGCTAACAACCATGGAAGGTTCTCTTTTCCCCTCTCTTCTGAACCAAAACTGGAGTTGAGCTTCTTTTCATCATCGCCTTCCACCCTTGGCTATTTTCTCAAGATTCAATTCATGGTCAGGGTAGGAATCTTCAACCAATCTGGTCAACCTCGGGAGGAAGACCTAAAGGAAAGGGATCACCTGGCACTGCTGTCAGCTTAGTCCTCTCTGTCATTGGTTTTCTAATTCAGCTTGGAGCATTTCACAAAATAATCTTTCACCCTTGGGCCTCACTTCCACTGATTTCAGATTCAACTTTCCGTGAATCGAACCCCTTGTGGAAGGTGCATCCATTCCATTATGATTGAAAACCCGAAACCTTGTTTTGCTCTTCAGCCCCTTCTTTATCGCTCTTCAGCCACTTCTTCTTGTTTCGTCACAAAGGTTCAACCTAGGACTCAAGGGACAAAGAGTCCACGACCCGCGCAACCACATCCATCCCTGGGCCTACGAACCGCCTTCATCAAGTGTCAAGATCCCTGTCACCTCCTTGTAAGAAGGGCGCGGACTAGCCTCAGGGTTCTCGTCAAAGAGGATTGCATTCCAAGCGAGGCGAGATCTTCAATAAAAAAAAAATGGGATCATCAGATCGGAAGGGACTCCAATCGAATATTTTTTGGCTAGCTTTCTTTAACCAAAACCCTCGTTGTAGGCTTCTAATAGGGGGATGGGACCTTCGATGCCTCAAAATAGGTTTTCTCGCTATAAACATGGTCATATAAACGATGTTTCGATTGAGAGCGAGATAGCATTCTCAAAGAAGAAGTCAAGTGAGATCGTAGAGTGAGGTCTGGCCTCAGGTTGTAGCATTCTTTGGTGTCGGATTCTGGCTCAGAGGAAAGGGGCGGTTTGGAGAAATCCATTGATTGGGTTTGGCTTTTGCTTTTCTCATCCAACCGGTCAGTTCAATCTGAACGAGAAGACTTTTGAAAACATAGGATTGCGGCCCTTTGAGACGGATCTTGGCCCTTTTCCTCTGAGGTTTGACCTGCCTCCTGCCTGGGCGGTAAATAGTAAACATCTTTATCTTTCTATTCGCCCTATTAGGTAGGGCGGCTGAGGCATGAGGACAAATGCCTTTCGTGCTTCGGCTGGCCTCATTGTCTGGTTTGGGTCTGCCTTAACC